TTTTTCTCTTAAATCAAAAAAATAAGCAATTCTATAGGTTTGAATAAAAATTTGATTGATGATTTCATATAATTGCTATGCTTAGTGTGCGACTCGTTGGTTTTTTTTTATAGGATAGAATTCCAAAAAAATGGACAGACCCCTACTGTGAACTAATAACTATATAACTAATAACCAACTCATCGTTTCACATTATCTGGATACAAAAAAGCAGTCAAGATATGATATATTGGTCATATCATTGTAGCAACTGAAATCTTTCTTACATAAAGAAAAAAAATAAATCTGATTATGATATAAAAAAAGTATGCAGATAAAGGAAAGGTTGAGAGAAAGAAAGAAAAAGAATATCAATGATATAGGATTCCAATATATGTAAGGTTTATGAGTCATCTCATAAAAGGCAGTGTAATAAAGCATCAATACTGATTCATCCATAAGTATATGAATATATTCATAGAAAAAAATCAAGAGCCTCGAGCCAATAAAGACTAAAAAGATTGACTCAAGAACAAATTTCATGAGGGGCTCCATTGTAGAATTCAAACCTAACCATTAATTGCGAAGCGACGGGAACGATGGAACCTATGAATACGTAAGATTCTATTGAAAAATGAATCCTAATAATTCATTAGGTAGGATGGCGGAACGAACCAGGGACCAATTCATTTATTCCGAGAATTCATGAGCTAACCCTACAACTAAAATAGATATTGAAAGAGTAAATATTCGCCCGCGAAGGTTTTTATTAGATTACTCAATCTTGTTCGATCCAATATAATAATATGATCAAAGGCAAAACAAAATAAAGATTCGTTAGAAAAAAACCAGATTATCTCACTATCTAGAAATAGAAATAATTATCTAGAAAAAAAAAATACATGTTTAAGTATATATCCAAACAAGATATAGAAATTTCTAATAGATTAGATGAAATCTCAAAGAATCCATGATTCCGTATATTTTCATAAAATTCTCAAATTCGAATCGTTTCATTCGCGATGAGCCGGATGAGAAGAAACTCTCATGTCCGGTTCTGTAGTAGAGATGGAATTGAGAAAGAACCATCAACTATAACCCTAAAAGAACCAGATTTCGAAAACAACATAGAGGAAGAATGAAAGGAATATCTTATCGAGGTAATCGTATTTGTTTCGGTAAATATGCTCTTCAGGCACTTGAACCCGCTTGGATCACATCTAGACAAATAGAAGCAGGGCGACGAGCAATGACAAGAAATGTGCGCCGTGGTGGAAAAATATGGGTACGTATATTTCCAGACAAACCAGTTACGGTAAGACCTACGGAAACACGTATGGGTTCGGGTAAAGGATCTCCCGAATATTGGGTAGCTGTCGTTAAACCAGGTCGAATACTTTATGAAATGGGCGGAGTAGCAGAAAATATAGCCAGAAAGGCTATTTCAATAGCGGCGTCCAAAATGCCTATACGAACTCAATTTATTATTTCGGGATAGGAACGTAGAACCAAAGAAAAGAAGTCTTGGGGATAAAAAAAAATTGCAGGTTTCTTTTTGACAAACAATATTTCTTTTTTTTTTTACTTCGCCCTTTGGATTAACATTGAAAGAACAGATTCAAAAATGATATGATTCAACCTCAAAGCCATTTGAATGTAGCGGATAACAGCGGGGCCCGAGAATTAATGTGTATTAGAATCATAGGAGCTAGTAATCGCCGATATGCTCATATCGGTGACATTATTGTTGCTGTGATCAAGGAAGCATTACCAAACACACCTCTAGAAAGATCAGAGGTGATCAGAGCTGTAATTGTACGTACTTGTAAAGAACTTAAACGTGACAACGGTATGATAATACGATATGATGATAATGCTGCAGTTGTGATTGATCAAGAAGGAAATCCAAAAGGAACTCGAGTTTTTGGTGCGATTGCCCGAGAATTGAGACAGTTAAATTTCACTAAAATAGTTTCATTAGCACCTGAGGTATTATAAGATGAGATCATACGTAATATAGTTATATTATACATAGTATTTGGATGAAATAGAGTAATTAGTGGATTAGGTTGTATCGGACGCATATCCCTTTATTTAATAACAAAAATATAAAAATTAAAAAATAAATAAAAAATAGCATGTTGATTATATCAAAAATGGGAGGCAACCAAAATTTTAGTTTATCATGGGTAGGGACACTATTGCTGACATAATAACCTCTATACGAAATGCTGACATGAATAGAAAAGGGACGATTCAAATAGCATCCACTAACATCACGGAAAACATTGTTAAAATACTTTTAAGAGAAGGTTTTATCAAAAACGTGAGGAAGCATCAGGAAAACAACAAATATTTTTTGGTTTTAACCCTACGACATAGAAGGAATAGGAAAGGACCCTATCGAACTATTTTAAATTTAAAACGTATCAGTAGGCCTGGCCTACGAATCTATTCGAACTATCAACGAATTCCTAGAATTTTAGGCGGGATGGGGATTGTAATTCTTTCTACTTCTCGA